TCAAAAAGAAATCCAATTCTATTATTTGGATTTAGAGAAGTATATGAATTAAATTCAACTAAAAACGAAAAAGATTCACCAATCAATAATCGGACTATTCATAAATTTTCCACTTCAATTCGATCTATGGATTGGATAAACTATTCACTAACAGAAAAAAAAATGAAAGATCTGAATGTCAGAACAAAAACAATAATAAATCAAATAGAAAAAATTACAAAAGAAAAGAAAAAACGATTTTTAACCTCAGAAAGAAATATTAGTCCTAACAAACTAAGTTCTAATGCTAAAAGATTAAAATTAAAATCATCAAAAAACATTTTACAGATATTAAAAATAAACAATGCTCAATTAGTCCATAAATCATATTTTTCTATAAAAATTTGGATTGAAAAGATATATCTAGATATCCTTCTAGCTATCATTAATATTCCGAAGATCAATGTACAGTTTTTTCTTGAATCACCAAGAAAAATGATTAATAAATACATTTATATGTATAATAAAAAAGAAAATCACAAAAGAATTGATGAAACAAATCAAAACACACTAATTGACTTTATCTCGATTATAAAAAAGGAACTTAATTCTAGTAATATTAATAAGAATTCACAGATTTTTTATAACGTAACCTCCTTGTCACAAGCATATGTATTTTACAAATTATCACAAGTCCAAGTTATTAACCTATATAAGTTAAGATCTGTCTTTCAATATCACGTAGCATCTCTTTTTCTTAAGAATGAAATAAAAGATTATTTTGAAGTCCAAGGACGGTTTCAGTTCAAATTAAAAGATACAAACTTTAGAAATTCTGTAATGAATGAATGGAAAAACTGGGTAAGAAGTAATTATCAATATAAATACGATTTATCTCAGATCAGATGGTCTAGATTAATATCGCAAAAATGGCGAAATAGAATGAATCAACTGAATCAACGACGTATGATTCAAAATAAAGATTTAAATAAATGGAATTTATATGAAAAAGACCAATTAATTCATTACGAAAAACAAAATAATTTTGAAGTAGATTCATTATCGAATCAAAAAGATAATTTTAAAAAATACTATAAATATAATATTTTATTATATAAATCCATTAATTATGAAGATAAGAAAGACTCATCTATTTATGAATTATCATTCCAATTAAATAATAAGCAAAAGATTTTTTATAATTACAAAATAGATAAAAGCAAATTATTTGATATGCTGGGAAGTATCCCCGTCAATAAACATCTAGAAGAAGATGATATTATCGATACGGAAAAAAGCCCGCATAGAAAATATTTGGATTGGAGAATTCTCCATTTTTGTCTTAGAAAGAAAGTCGAGATTAAATCCTGGATCGATACCCGAACCAAACAAAAAAAAAACCTTTTTGATTGGATGGGAATGAATGAAGAAATACTAGATCGTCCCATATCAAATTTAGAATTTTCGTTCTTTCCAAAATTTGTGATACTTTACAACGCATATAAGATAAAATCATGGGTGATACCAATCAAATTACTTCTTTTAAATTTTAATGGAAATAAAAATGTTAGTGAAAATAAAAAAATCAACAGAAAGAAAAATAATAATCCTTTTATATCTATATCATCGAATGAAACAAAATCTATTAAATTAAAGAATCAAAATCACGAAGAAAAAGAGTCTGAGGATCAAGTGAATCTTGAATCAGTTCTCGCAAACCGAGAAAAAAATGTTGAAGAAGATTATACAAGATCAGACGAGAAAAAGCATAGAAAGAAAAAGCAATACAAAAGTAATACGGAAGCAGAACTTGATTTCTTGCTAAAAAGGTATTTATGCTTTCAATTAAAATGGAATGATTCTTTAAATCAAAAAATAATCAATAATATCAAAGTATATTGTCTCCTGCTTAGACTGACAAATCCACGAGAAATTATTCTATCCTCTATTCAAAGGGGAGAACTGAGTCTAGATATTCTGATGATTCAGAAAGATTTAACTCTTACAGAATTGATGAAAAAGGGAATATTTATTATCGAATCAACCCGTCTGTCAGTAAAAAATGATGGAAAATTTATTATGTATCAAACCATAAATAGTTTATTGGTTCATAAGAGAAAACAACAAATTAATCAAAGGTACAGAGAAAAAACCTATATTGATAAAAATAATTTTACTGAATCTATTGTAATAGATCAAAGTTTAACTAGAAATAAAGACAAAAATAATTGTGATTTACTTGTTCCCGAAAATCTTTTATCCTCTAAACATCGTAGAGAATTGAGAATTCTAATTTCTTTCAATTCAAAAAATGGAAATGATATAAATACAGAAATTTTCAATATCAATAATAATAACATAAAAAACTGCGCTCACATTATAGATAAAAGCAAAGGTTTTAATAGAGATAAAAATAAACTAATTAAATTCAAAATTTTTCTTTGGCCCAATTATCGATTAGAAGATTTAGCTTGTATAAATCGATATTGGTTTGATACCAATAATGCCAGTCGGTTTAGTATGGTAAGGATACATATATGTCCACGATTCAAAATTCGGTAAAGGTGCATTTGTCATATATATCCCATAGCATATCTAATCTAGTATATGAAATACAAGTCAAAACAAGGAGATGGCCATATAGATTGTTTTACATCCCATATTCCATTCTGATATATGGAATTCAATCATGTATCAATTCGATCTAGAAATGAATCAAGAGAATTTTTCGTTTTAGATTTTTAAATATAGATAAAATTTTTTTTCTTTTGTAAAGGAAGAAATATAGCATCCTTTTGTATTTCTAGCCGAATAAAAAAAAATTGGATTAATTAATAATAAATTTTATTTGACAAAATTAGGAATTCCTAACGAATTGAAGATTATTGTGTATACCAAATTCAAACGAACTCACATTCTTATTTACTATTCCATTATTTATTATTACTGATCAATAAAACTATCTTAAAAAGGCGGGAGGAGGGGTATTTCATTTTATGGTAAAAAATGCATTCATTTCAATTATTTCACAAGAAGACAAAAAAGAAAACAAAGGATCCGTTGAATTTCAAATAGTAAGTTTTACTAATAAGATACGAAGACTTACTTCACATTTGGAATTGCATAGAAAAGACTATTTATCTCAAAGAGGTTTACGGAAAATTCTAGGAAAACGCCAACGACTACTGTCTTATTTGGCAAAGAAAAATGGAGTACGTTATAAAGAATTAATTAGCCAATTGAACACTTGGGAATCAAAAACTCGTTAATTTGAAGAGTCTTTTTTTATTATTTGATTTATTAGATCTTGAACTTAAATTTTGATGAACTTATTTTCGTTTTCAGTAATTCATGCAAAAATGAATCGAGGAACCCCCTATGAATGTACCAGCTACAAGAAAGGACTTTATGATAGTCAATATGGGTCCCCACCACCCATCAATGCATGGCGTTCTTCGACTCATCCTTAGTCTAGACGGTGAAGATGTTATTGACTGTGAACCAATATTAGGTTATTTACACAGAGGGATGGAAAAAATTGCGGAAAACCGAACAATTATACAATATTTGCCTTATGTAACACGTTGGGATTATTTAGCTACTATGTTTACAGAAGCAATAACAATAAATGGACCGGAACAGTTGGGAAATATTCAAGTACCTAAAAGAGCTAGCTATATCAGAGTAATTATGTTGGAGTTGAGTCGTATAGCTTCTCATCTGTTATGGCTTGGCCCTTTTATGGCAGATATTGGTGGGCAAACTCCTTTCTTCTATATTTTTAGAGAAAGAGAGTTAATATATGATTTATTCGAAGCTGCCACTGGTATGAGAATGATGCATAATTATTTTCGTATCGGAGGAATAGCAGCTGATCTACCTCATGGCTGGCTAGATAAATGTTTGGATTTCTGCGATTATTTTTTAACAGGAATTGCTGAATATCAAAAACTTATTACGCGAAATCCTATTTTTTTAGAACGAGTTGAAGGCATAGGTATTGTTAGTGCAAAGGAAGCAATAAATTGGGGTTTATCAGGACCAATGCTACGAGCTTCCGGAGTACAATGGGATCTTCGTAAAGTTGATCATTATGAGTGTTATGACGAATTTGATTGGGGAGTTCAGTGGCAAAAAGAAGGGGATTCATTAGCTCGTTATTTAGTCCGAATTGGTGAAATGACGGAATCCATAAAAATTATTCAACAGGCTTTGGAAGGGATTCCGGGGGGGCCTTATGAAAATTTAGAAACTCGAAGTTTTGATAGAGAAAGGAATCGAGAATGGAATGATTTTGAATATCGATTTATTAGTAAAAAAACTTCTCCCACCTTTGAATTGCCGAAACAAGAACTTTATGTTAGAGTTGAAGCACCAAAGGGAGAGTTGGGAATTTTTCTGATAGGGGATCAGAGCAGTTTTCCTTGGAGATGGAAAATTCGCCCGCCGGGTTTTATCAATTTGCAAATTCTTCCTCAATTAGTTAAAAGAATGAAATTGGCTGATATTATGACAATACTAGGTAGCATAGATATTATTATGGGAGAAGTTGATCGTTGAAATGATAATTGATACAACAACAGTACAAGCTATCAATTCTTTTTCCAGATTGAAATCCTTAAACGAGGTCTATGGAATTATGTGGATGCTTGTCCCTATTTTTACTCTTGTATTGGGAATCACGATAGGCATACTAGTAATTGTGTGGTTAGAAAGAGAAATATCTGCAGGGATACAACAACGTATTGGACCTGAATATGCCGGTCCTTTTGGAGTTCTTCAAGCTCTAGCGGATGGGACAAAACTACTTTTCAAAGAAAATCTTTTTCCATCTAGAGGAGATACTCGTTTATTCAGTATCGGACCATCCATAGCAGTCATATCAACTTTATTAAGTTATTCAGTAATTCCTTTTGGCTATCATTTTGTTTTAGCGGATCTAAATATTGGCGTCTTTTTATGGATTGCCATTTCAAGCATTGCTCCCGTTGGACTTTTTATATCAGGATATGGATCAAATAATAAATATTCCTTTTTAGGTGGTCTACGAGCTGCCGCTCAATCGATTAGTTATGAAATACCATTAACTCTCTGTGTATTATCCATATCTCTACGTGCGATTCGTTAAAACATAAATTTTTCCCTATTCCCTTTTTCTTTATTAGGAAGAAGGTGAAATTAATTGAATATATATCTTCATTTTATTATTCATCATTTGGATTGATGAACTAAATTAGATAGTTATATGGGTGAAATAAAACAGCTTATAAATTTGCAGTAAAAAAAATGGAGACTCATTTCTTATGTACAACAGTAAAGCAGAAATAAACATAAGAAGATAAGATTATTTGTCCCAAAATTGGTTGATTAGTCATCCTGGCTTGAAAGCGGGCTCAAAGAATCAACCTTATTGAGTTTTTACTATCATTTATATATATTACCGTAATGCTAACGAGCAGTTGAGTAAAAATAAAGATGAGTGGATGGTTAGGAACACCAAGATACATAAAAGATTAGTAATAAAATTATCCAAAATAAAAGAATATTGATTGGGGCTTTAAATTAGTAGAAATGATCAGGCAGTACTCCCCATGATTCCGATCCAGAGTACGCTCCTACCCACCAATTAAACAAATGACTATCCGGAACGAAATAATCCTTTCCTTTTTTTTTCAGAAGGAAGAATAGGAACAAAAAAATAATAGAATTACAATAGAAAAAAAAAAGATCCTTTTTATTCTTTCTTTCCTATATCGATATTCATAGAAATCGAATTCGTGTCATAATTCATGAACTAATGGAATGTCTAATTCTTTTTCGTAATCGAAAAGGATAGGTTGAAATATTTATTGGTATTTCTACAAGGAGTATTTTATTAAAAGATTAAAGTTATCGCTCAAGAAAGAAAAATTGAAATTCTTAAAAGATGAGATCAATTCAGAAGTACTTTATTTTAGTATTATAACAGACAGAATTACATTGGTCAAATTTGGGAATTGGGTGCATCTGATAGATTTGGATCCTATCTATCCTACAAATATATCGAGATAAAAAATACGATCTGGCCCTTAGATTTATTTATGGCCTTCGAGGAGCCATATGAGGTGAAAATCTCATGTATGGTTCTGTAATAGCGATGGGAACAGCGATGTCATCACCGACTATGATTATCTAACAGTTCGAGTACAGTTGATATAGTTGAGGCACAATCAAAATATGGTTTTGGGGGATGGAATTTGTGGCGTCAACCTATAGGATTTATCATTTTTTTAATTTCTTCGCTAGCAGAATGTGAGAGATTACCTTTTGATTTACCAGAAGCAGAAGAAGAACTAGTAGCAGGTTATCAAACCGAATATTCGGGTATCAAATTTGGTTTATTTTATGTTGCTTCCTATCTAAACTTATTAGTCTCTTCATTATTTGTAACAGTTCTTTACTTGGGCGGTTGGAATATCTCTATTTCGTACATATCCGTTCCGAAGTTTTTTGATTTTGAAATAAATAAAGTAGGTAGAGTCTTTGGAACAACAATGGGTATCCTTATTACATTGGTTAAAACTTATTTGTTCTTGTTCATTCCCATCACAACAAGATGGACTTTACCTAGACTAAGAATGGACCAACTATTAAATCTTGGATGGAAATTTCTTTTACCTATTTCTCTCGGCAATCTATTATTAACAACCTCTTCCCAACTCTTTTCACTATAAAGTAAGACTTTTCTATAGTTTGTCTCAAACAAGATAAAGAAACAAATATAAAATTATTCATAGAGATTCACGATATGTTCCCCATGGTAACTGGGTTCATGAATTATGGTCAACAAACCATAAGGGCTGCAAGGTACATTGGTCAAAGTTTCATGACTACCTTATCCCACGTAAATCGTTTACCTGTAACTATTCAATATCCTTATGAAAAATTAATCACATCGGAGCGTTTCCGCGGTCGAATCCATTTTGAATTTGATAAATGCATTGCTTGTGAAGTATGTGTTCGTGTATGTCCTATAGATTTACCTGTTGTTGATTGGGAATTGGAAACTAATATTCGAAAGAAACGGTTGCTTAATTACAGTATTGATTTCGGAATCTGTATATTTTGTGGCAACTGCGTTGAGTATTGTCCAACTAATTGTTTATCAATGACTGAAGAATATGAACTTTCTACCTATAATCGTCACGAATTGAATTATAACCAAATTGCTTTAGGTCGTTTACCAATGTCAGTAATTGACGATTATACAATTCGAACAATTTTGAATTCACCTCAATCTTTAATCAAAATGGGTAAATCTCCTTTGATTAAAGATTGATTGAAGAGTCATTTTTAATCACTAAACAAAGATCTAGGTTTGATCTAAAAGTCTGAAATGTTTTTTTTTCATTTTGTTTGGTCAATAACTACAAAAGCTACAAATCCCAACTAGTGATTGTATTTAATTGATTGATAAGAATTTCAGCGCAGCTTAATTTGGATTGAAAATCTATTAATATAGTCATAATTCTACCCATAATTATTTCGAAATAGAAATAAAAATGAAAGTGTCAAATTATATTCTACCCATAATTATTTCGAAATAGAAATAAAAATGAAAGTGTCAAATTTTCTTTTTCGAGAAAGAATGAGATTAGCCCAATAGCGGTACCTACAGTAATTTAAACCTTTTAGTATTTAATTCAATTAGCAATTAGGAACCCATTCCTAATAAGTTTTTCCTGGTCGGGTCAATAAAGTCATGAAAAAAAGAATTTGATTTTTTTATCTTTTATTTTACGTACAATGAATTTACCTGGACCAATACATGATTTTCTTTTAGTCTTTCTAGGATTAGGTCTTATATTAGGAGGTCTAGGAGTGGTATTACTGACCAACCCAATTTATTCTGCCTTTTCGTTGGGATTGGTTCTTGTTTGTATATCCTTATTCTATATTTTATCAAACTCTCATTTTGTAGCTGCGGCGCAGCTCCTTATTTATGTGGGAGCTATAAATGTTTTAATTTTATTTGCTGTGATGTTCATGAATGGTTCAGAATATTACAAAGATTGGAATCTTTGGACTGTTGGGAACGGTCTTACTTCCCTAGTTTGTACAAGTCTTTTTGTTTTACTAATTACTATTATTCCAGATACAACATGGTATGGGATTATTTGGACTACAAGAGCAAACCAAATTATAGAGCAAGATTTGGTAAGTAATGGTCAACAAATTGGAATTCATTTATCAACAGATTTTTTTCTTCCATTTGAATTCATTTCAATAATTCTTTTAGTTGCTTTGATAGGTGCGATTGCCATGGCTCGTCAATAATAAATCTTTAAATTTGGCAATCCAAATCAAATCAGACTTTGTTCTACGTTATCACATCTATTTGAAGATTATTCATATATAAATTCTTTTATTCGATCTATATTCCAATCTATTTTTTTGTTTTGTACTTGTGATATTCTTATTCTAGTCAATCCAATCTGTTGATGTTAAATTGTTGTTCATTGTTCATATTGAAATAAACCGAAATTGATAAGGAGTTGGGCGATGATGCTCGAGCATGTGCTTGGTTTGAGTGCCTATTTATTTTCTATCGGTATCTATGGATTGATCACGAGTCGAAATATGGTTAGAGCCCTTATGTGTCTTGAACTTATACTGAATGCCGTCAATATAAATTTCGTAACATTTTCAGATTTTTTTGATAGTCGCCAATTAAAAGGAAATATTTTATCAATTTTTGTTATATCTATCGCAGCCGCTGAAGCAGCTATTGGGCCGGCTATAGTTTCGTCAATTTATCGTAACAGAAAATCAATCCGTATTAATCAATTGAATTTGTTGAACAAGTAGTATTAATCATATAAAATATTTAGATTCATTAATTTGAATTGACATCTATGATACATAGCGTATCTGATAATGTTTACGAAAACGTAAGAAATTAAAGTATCTTGGTTCTATCTCATGAGTCGATCCGAAATTGAATAGACAAATTCTGATAAATCATTGATTCATCTGGTGTCTAAATATATGATTCATTAAAAAATTTACTAGATCAAAATTTATAACGTTCAAAAAAAAAATTATAGATCTAATGTCACATTCAGTAAAAATCTATGATACATGTATAGGGTGTACTCAATGTGTCCGGGCCTGCCCCACAGATGTATTAGAAATGATACCTTGGGACGGGTGTAAAGCTAAGCAAATTGCTTCTGCTCCAAGAACGGAAGACTGTGTTGGCTGTAAGAGATGTGAATCCGCTTGTCCAACAGATTTCTTGAGTGTTCGAGTTTATCTATGGCATGAAACAACTCGAAGCATGGGTCTAGCTTATTGATACTTTCCAGAAAAAACCACTTGAATACATTTTATTTTTTGTTTATCGACAAAAACCCGTACTAAAAAAAAAAAAAGATTAGGTTTTCTAAAAAAAAAAAAAGATTAGGTTTTCTAGTACGGGTTTTTCTTGTCCAAGTGTATCTTGTCTTTACCACGAATTCTTTTCCTTGGTTAACAATATTTGTAGTTTTACCAATATCCGCGGGTTCCTTGATTTTTGTTTTCCCTCATAGAGGAAATAAGGTAATTCGGTGGTATACTATATTTATATGTGTACTAGAACTCCTTTTAATGACCTACGCATTCTCTTATTATTTCCAATTGGACGACCCCTTAATTCAATTGACGGAGTATTATAAATGGATTAATTTTTTTTATTTTTACTGGAGATTAGGAATAGATGGACTTTCTCTAGGACCTATTTTACTGACAGGATTTATCACCACTTTAGCTACTTTAGCGGCTCGGCCAATTACTCGGGATTCCCGATTATTCCATTTTTTGATGTTAGCAATGTATAGTGGTCAAATAGGATTATTTTCTTCTCAAAATCTTTTACTTTTTTTCATCATGTGGGAGTTAGAATTAATTCCTGTTTATCTACTTCTATCCATGTGGGGGGGAAAGCAACGTTTGTATTCAGCTACAAAATTTATTTTGTATACTGCAGGAAGTTCCATTTTTTTATTAATGGGAGCCTTAGGTATTGCTTTATATGCTTCCAATGAACCAACATTCAATTTTGAAACATCAGCTAATCAATCATATCCTGTGACCTTGGAAATACTATTCTATATTGGATTTCTTATTGCTTTTGCTGTCAAATCACCGATTATACCGTTACATACATGGTTACCAGACACCCATGGAGAAGCGCATTACAGTACTTGTATGCTTTTAGCCGGAATCTTATTAAAAATGGGAGCATATGGATTGGTTCGAATAAATATGGAATTATTATCCCACGCCCATTCTATATTTTCTTCTTGGTTGATAATAGTAGGCGCAATACAAATAATCTATGCAGCTTCAGTGTCTTCTGGTCAAAAAAATTTAAAAAAAAGAATAGCCTATTCTTCTGTATCTCATATGGGTTTCACAATTATAGGAATTTGCTCTATAAGTGATATGGGACTCAATGGGGCCATTTTGCAAATAATATCTCATGGATTTATTGGTGCTGCGCTTTTTTTCTTGTCAGGAACAAGTTATGATAGAATACGTCTTGTTTATCTTGACGAAATGGGCGGAATGGCTACCCTAATGCCAAAAATATTTATGATGTTCAGTATCTTATCATTAGCCTCTCTTGCATTACCGGGCATGAGCGGTTTTTTTGCGGAATTAGTAGTATTTTTTGGAATAATAACCGCCAAAAAATATTTTATAATGCCAAAAATATTAATTACTTTTGTAACGGCAGTTGGAACGATATTGACTCCTATTTATTTATTATCTATGTTACGCCAAATGTTCTATGGATACAAGCTGTTTAATGCCACAAATTCTTATTTTTTTGATTCTGGACCACGGGAATTATTTGTTTCGATTGCTATCCTTCTGCCTATAATCAGTATTGGTATTTATCCGGATTTCATCTTCTCATTATCAGTTGACAAGGTCGAAGCTATTTTATCTAATTTTTTTTATAGGTAGTTCTTATAAATAAAATAAAAAATCAAAAAGTAATCCTGTGATTGTTAAAAATTTTAAATTGTTATACAATGAAAAAAAAAAAAACGGAATGGTAACCAGATATGTTTAGTATTTGTGAGAACCTTTTGAATCACTCCATTACTTGAGTCAAGTAATGGAGTGATTCAAAAGGTTCTCAACGACTTACCTGAAGCTTCTTATATATATGTTAAGCTGTCCTATGGTTATATTTGTCAAACTCTTTCTTCAATTCAATTAGATATTAATGTAAATGAACCATAACTATGTAGTCCTATTCCTAATAAATTAACCCCAAAATAGCATATCCAGATTATAAGAAAACCGATAGAAGCGACAATTGCAGAATTTAAACCTTCCAAATTCTTATTTGTTCGAGTATGGAAATAAATCGCGAATATAGTCCAAGTAATAAATGCCCAAGTTTCTTTTGGGTCCCAATTCCAATATGATCCCCATGCTTCATTAGCCCAGACTGCTCCTGAAAGAATACCTATGGTTAAAAAAAGAAACCCTATACTAAGAATACGAAAACCCCAATGATCTAATTGTTGAATCAATTGAAATCTGTAATAATTCCTAGAAGAAGGAAAAAAAGTATTTCTTAAAATATTGCTTTTTTTCATCATGTATTGGATCTCATCAACGGGAAATGAATCATTTAATAAATTATTGTTTTTACCAACAATTCTTATGACTTTTCGAAATGCAATTACTAGAAGTGCTGCTGACAATAATGATCCACATAAAAGAGCTGCATAGCCCGATACCATCATACTTACATGCATTATTAACCACTGGGATTGGAGAGCAGGTAATAAGATTTTAGATTGATGCATGTCGGTTAAAAGACCCCAAGTAGCAAAGCCTTGGGTAAAAAAAGTACCTGGTGCAGTTATTGTGCTTAAATAATTTTTATGTTTTTTAAAATATGGAACCATATGAATAATAGAGAAAATCCATGAAAGAAATATTAATGATTCATATAAATCACTTATTGGTAAATGCCCCGAATAAATCCAACGAGTAATTAAGAATCCTGTTAGGCAGAAAAAAGTGATTAACATGCCTTTTTCTGACGAATCATAGAGTCCCACGAATTCATTGACTAATAAGGTTAGAAAATGAATTATAATTACAATTGAAACAACCGAAAAAGATATATGAGTTAATATATGTTCTAAAGTCAAAAATATCATAAAAAAAAGAAAGGGGGATACTTTAATTTTTCATAATTATACATACGGAATTGAATTCATTATAGGATTTATTCTATCCTTTTAATAATTAGATAATTAAAAATGTTATGCCGCCACTCGGACTCGAACCGATTTAGAATTAAAAATGTTATGCCGCCACTCGGACTCGAACCGAGATGCTCTAGCACTGCTTCCTAAGAGCAGCGTGTCTACCGATTTCACCATGGCGGCTTGCTCAAAATTAGAATAACCCCTTTTTATTCAATCGTCGATCTTGAAGTAGTTAATTCAATGTAATATTTTTTAAGAAACATTCAAATTAATGAAAATAAAGATAAAATTTTCTATTCTAATTTCAACACCCCATTCAAGGGATTTCTGAAACTATTTTATTGTATTAATCCTTAGGGTTTCATTATGTAGAAAATTTGTGTTAAGATTTAGCAACCCCATTAAGTATTGATCTATGGACATATCATATAACAAAAAAATTTCGAGTTCTGTCCCGGACTTAAAAATTCTTTAAAATTGAAAGTTGAAAAATCTTGTCTAATTTAATGTATATACTTTGATACATCATCCAGTCCAAGCATATGATCTAACTCGATCAGTCAAAATTTATACAGTTTTATCTACCAGGTATTTAAAAAAATTGGATTTGGATTAAAGGCATCAAAGGCTCTATTTTCTATAGTGATTAAAAAAAATAATTGTCAAGACAGTTACAAAATAAGTTAAACTTAATCAATTTTTTTTTGTTTTACTGACGGATTCTTTTAAAATTTAAAAGAGATAAGAGTCAATGAATCATAATAAGATTTTTTTTATGGAACATATATATCAATATTTATGGATTATATCTTTCGTTACACTTACAGTCCCTATGTTAATAGGAATGGGACTCCTACTTTTTCCGATGTCAACAAAAAAACTTCGCCGTATATGGGCTTTTCCGAGTGTTTTATTGTTAAGTATAGTTATGGTTTTTTCGACCAATCTGTTTATTCAGCAAATAAATAGCAGTTCCATTTATCAATATGTATGGTCTTGGACCATCAACAATGATTTTTCCTTAGAGTTCGGGCACTTGATTGACCCACTTACTTCTATTTTGTTAATATTAATTACTACGGTTGGGATTTTGGTTCTTGTTTATAGTGACAGTTATATGTCTCATGATCAAGGCTATTTGAGATTTTTTGTTTCTATAAGTTTTTTCAATACTTCAATGTTGGGATTAGTTACTAGTTCGAATTTAATACAAATTTATATTTTTTGGGAATTGGTTGGAATGTGCTCTTACCTATTAATAGGTTTTTGGTCCACACGACCTATTGTGTCCAATGCTTGTCAAAAAGCATTCGTAACTAATCGTGTAGGAGATTTTGGTTTATTATTAGGAATTTTAGGTCTTTATTGGATAACAGGCAGTTTCGAATTTCAGGATTTGTTTGAAATATTCAATAATTTGATTTATAATAATGATAATGAGGTTCATTTTTTATTTGTTACCTTGTGTGCTTTCCTATTATTTTCCGGTGCAATTGCTAAATCGGCGCAATTCCCCCTTCATGTGTGGTTACCGGATGCGATGGAAGGCCCTACCCCTATTTCGGCTCTAATACATGCGGCTACTATGGTAGCCGCGGGAATTTTTCTTGTAGCTCGACTTCTTCCTCTTTTCGTAGTTATACCTTACATAATGAAGCTAATAGCTTTGATAGGTATAATAACAGTACTATTAGGAGCTACTTTAGCTTTTGCTCAAAAAGATATTAAGAGAGGTTTAGCCTATTCTACAATGTCTCAATTGGGTTATATGATGTTAGCTTTAGGTATGGGCTCCTATCGAGCCGCTTTATTTCATTTGATTACTCATGCTTATTCGAAAGCATTGTTGTTTTTAGGATCTGGATCCATTATTCATTCAATGGAAGTTATTGTTGGCTATTCTCCAGATAAGAGTCAAAATATGGTTCTTATGGGTGGTTTAACAAAACATGTTCCAATTACAAAAATTGCTTTTTTATTAGGAACCCTTTCTCTTTGTGGTATTCCACCTCTCGCCGGTTTTTGGTCTAAAGATGAAATTCTTAATGATAGTTGGTCATATTCACCTATTTTCGCAATAATAGCTTTTTTCACAGCAGGATTAACTGCATTTTATATGTTTCGGGTTTATTTACTTACTTTTGAAGGACATTTAAATATTTATTTTCAAAATTATAGTGGTAAAAAAAACAGTGCATTTTATTCAATATCTTTATGGGGTAAAGAGGGATCAAAAATGCTTAAAAAAAAAATTCGTTTATTACCTTTATTAATAATAAAAAATAATGAAAGGGCTTCTTTTTTTTGTTTTTTTTGGAAGAAAACATATCAAACTGATGGTACTGTAAGAAGGATGACGTGTCCTTTTATTACTATTAATCGTTTTGGTACTAAAAGAATTTTTTTCTATCCCCAGGAATCGAATAATACTATATTATTTCCGATGCTTGTTTTGGTACTATTTACCTTGTTTATTGGAGCTATAGGAACGCCTTTCAATCAATTCAATCAAGAAGAAATGAATTTGGATATATTATCCAAACTGTTAATCCCGTCTTTAAATCTTTTACATCAAAATCAAAATGAGTCCGTAGATTGGTATGAATTTTTAACAAATGCAATTTTTTCAGTCAGTATAGCTTATTTTGGGATAGTTATCGCGTTTTCTTTATATAAGCCAATTTATTCATCCTTACAAAATTTAAAGTTCTTTAATTTGGTCGCTAAAAAAGGTCCTAAGAGAATTCTTTTGGACAAA